AATAAGAATTCTAGTTCTTACTGTTCATATGTTATGGTATGAATATACCATACCAATTCGCTATGTATGGATGATGAGATTCCATTGATACAGAGCCAATTCCAATAGACTTATTGAATGTTCCCATTGGCGTGCATCCAGCAGGAATTGAACCTACGAATTTGCCAATTATGAGTTGGGCGCTTTAACCATTCAGCCATGGATGCTTAACGGGGATCATCGTACATCGTGAATAACCAAATTCCAATTGAAATGAAATCTTTAGGAGGAATCAATGAAACGACATCAATTCAAATCCTGGATATTCGAATTGAGAGAGATCAAGAATTCTCACTATTTCTTAGATTCATGGATCAAATTCGATTCAGTGGGATCTTTCACTCACATTTTTTTCCACCAAGAACGTTTTATGAAACTCTTTGACCCCCGAATTTGGAGTATCCTACTTTCACGTGATTCACAGGGTGCAACAAGCAATCGATATTTCACGACCAAAGGTGTAGTACTGCTTGTAGTAGTGGTCCTTATATCTCGTATTAACAATCGAAAGATGGTCGAAAGAAAAAATCTCTATTTGATGGGGCTTCTTCCTATACCTATGAATTCCATTGGACCCAGAAAGGAGACATTGGAAGAATCTTTTTGGTCTTCCAATAGAAATAGGTTGATTGTTTCGCTCCTGTATCTTCCAAAAGGGAAAAAGATTTCTGAGAGTTGTTTCATGGATCCGCAAGAGAGTACTTGGGTTATCCCAAGAAATAAAAAGCGTATCATGCCTGAATCTAACCGGGGTTCGCGGTGGTGGAGGAACCGGATCGGAAAAAAGAGGGATTCTAGTTGTCAGATATCTAATGAAACCGTAGCCGGAATTGAGATCTCATTCAAAGAGAAAGATAGCAAATATCTGGAGTTTCTTTTTTTATCCTATACGGATGATCCGATCCGCAAGGACCATGATTGGGAATTTTTTGATCGTCTTTCTCCGAGGAAGAAACGAAACATAATCAACTTGAATTCGGGACAGCTATTCGAAATCTTAGGGAAAGACTTGATTTGTTATCTCATGTCTGCTTTTCGTGAAAAAAGACCAATTCAGGGGGAGAGTTTCTTCAAACAACAAGGAGCTGGGGCAACTATGCAATCCAATGATATTGAGCATGTTTCCCATCTCTTCTCGAGAAACAAGTGGGGTATTTCTTTGCAAAATTGTGCTCAATTTCATATGTGGCAATTCCGCCAAAATCTCTTCGTTAGTTGGGGGAAGAATCAGCACGAATCAAATTTTTTGAGGAACGTCTCGAGAGAGAATTGGATTTGGTTAGACAATGTGTGGTTGGTAAACAAGGATCGGTTTTTTAGCAAGGTACGGAATGTATTGTCAAATATTCAATATGATTCCACAAGATCTATTTTCGTTCAAGTAACGGATTCTAGCCAATGGAAAGGATCTTCTTCTGATCAATCCAGAGATCATTTCGATTCCGTTAGAAATGAGAATTCAGAATATCACACATTGATCGATCAAACAGAGATTCAGCAACTAAAAGAGAGATCGATTCTTTGGGATCCTTCCTTTCTTCAAACGGAACGAACAGAGATAGAATCAGATCGATTCCCGAAATGCCTTTTTGGATCTTCCTCCATGTCCTGGCTATTCACGGAACCTGAGAAGCGGATGAATAATCATCTGCTTCCGGAAGAAATCGAAGAATTTATTGGGAATCCTACAAGATCAATTCGTTCTTTTTTCTCTGACAGATGGTCAGAACTTCATCTGGGTTCGAATCCTACTGAGAGGTCCACTATAGATCCTAAATTGTTGAAGAAAAAACAAGATGTTTCTTTTGTCCCTTCCAGGCGAGCGGAAAATAAAGAAATGGTTGATATATTCAAGATAATTACGTATTTACAAGATACCGTCTCAATTCATCCTTCGGAACCAGATCACATCCCGGATCTGGTTCCGAAGGATGAACCGGATATGGACAGTTCCAATAAGATTTCATTCTTGAACAAAAATCCATTTTTTGATTTCTTTCATCTATTCCATGACCGGAACAAAGGGGGATACGCGTTACGCCACGATTTTTTTGAATCAGAAGAGAGATTCCCAGAAATGGCGGATCTATTCACTCTATCAATAACCGAGCCGGATCTGGTGTTTCATAGGGGATTTTCCTTTTCTATTGATTCCTACGGGTTGGATCAAAAAAAATTCTTGAATGAGGTATTCAACTCCAGAGATGAATCGAAAAAGAAATCTTTATTGGTTCTACCTCCTCTTTTTTATGAGGAGAATGAATCTTTTTCTCGAAGGATCAGAAAAAAATCGGTCCGGATCTACTGCGGGAATGAGTTGGAAGATCCCAAACTAAAAACAGCGGTATTTGCTAGCAACAACATAATGGAGGCAGTCAATTATAGCACCTATGGAAGAAATGTATCGAATCGATTCTTTTTAATGAATAGATCCGATCGCAACTTCGAATATGGAATTCAA